CTATTGTATCTCTTTTTGCTAGATATACAAAATTCAAAATTGAAAAAAAAAATATAAGACGAAACAATTTAAACATTTTGATTGTTGTGCTGGATCCGCAATTTAGCCTATGGATCCTTAGGATTGGTGTATTCGTTTAATATATTATATCCCGTAGCGTCGTTTCCGATCATGGATTAAGCCAAGTATCACAACTTCTTCTACCCATCCTGTATATTGTCCTTTTTGGTCTGTCTTGGAATACAAATTTATTAGTAGACGCGATTTTACGAAAAAAGTTCTTCATATTCATAGGGAGAACTACTATTTTTTTTTTATGTGAATTTGACACAACAGGCGAGAAACTGCTATTTAGAAATTAATAATTAAATTGAAAAAAAAAATTATCTTTTGCGAGAACCCTAAGTATCATTTCACTATATATAACGGAACCTTTTTTTTTCAAGACCCACTCGTTATTAGTTAATAATCCGAGTGATTGGATTTAGATCCTATTCTGATAGGAAATTATTTTTTATCGAATGACTATTCATCTATGGTATTTTCATGTAAATAGGGGCAAGAAAGCTCTATGGAAAAAAGATGGTTAAAGTCGATGTTGTCTAATGGGGAGTTAGAATACAGGTGTAGGCTAAGTAAATCAATCGATAGTCTTGGTCCTATTGAAAATACCAGTATAAGTGAAGGACCAATTATAAATGATATGAATAAAAACATTCCTAGTCAGAGTGATAGTGACAATTCTAGTTACAGTACTGTTGATGATTTAGTCGCCATTCGGAATTTCGTATCTCATGACACTTTTTTAGTTAGGGATAGTAATAGCAGCAGTTATTCCATATATTTTGATATTGAAAATCAACTTTTTGAGATTGACAACGATCCTTCTTTTGTAAGTGAACTAGAAAATTCTTTTTATAGTTTTGATAACTCTACTTATCAAAATAATGTATCTAAGCGTGATGATTCCCACTATGATCGTTACATGTATGATACTAAATACAGTTGGAATAATCACATTAATAGTTGCATTGACAGTTATCTTCGGGCTCAAATCTGTATTGATAGTTACATTTTAAGTGGTAGTCACCATTACAGTGATAGTTACATTTATAGTTACATTTGTGGTGAAGGTGGAAATAGTAGTGAAAGTGAGAGTTCCCGTATAAGAACTAGCACGGATGGAAGTGATTTAACTAGAACAGAAAGTTCTAATGATCTAGATGTAACTCAAAAATACAGGCATTTATGGGTTCAATGCGAAAATTGTTATGGATTAAATTATAAGAAATTTTTGAAATCAAAAATGAATATTTGTGAACAATGTGGATACCATTTGAAAATGAGTAGTTCAGATAGAATCGAACTTTCGATTGATCCGGGTACTTGGGACCCTATGGATGAAGACATGGTCTCTTTGGATCCCATTGAATTTCATTCCGAGGAGGAACCTTATAAAGATCGTATTGATTCTTATCAAAGAAAGACAGGATTAACTGAGGCTATTCAAACAGGCATAGGTAAATTAAATGGTATTCCCGTAGCAATTGGGGTTATGGATTTTCAGTTTATGGGGGGTAGTATGGGATCCGTAGTAGGCGAGAAAATCACCCGTTTGATCGAGTATGCTACCAATCAATTTTTACCTCTTATTTTAGTGTGTGCTTCTGGAGGAGCACGCATGCAAGAGGGAAGTTTGAGCTTGATGCAAATGGCAAAAATATCTTCCGCTTTATATGATTATCAATCAAATAAAAAATTATTCTATGTATCAATCCTTACATCTCCTACTACTGGTGGGGTGACAGCGAGTTTTGGTATGTTGGGGGATATCATTATTGCCGAACCCAATGCCTACATCGCATTTGCGGGTAAAAGAGTAATTGAACAAACATTGAATAAGACAGTCCCTGAGGGTTCACAGGCAGCTGAATATTTATTCCATAAGGGCTTATTCGATCTAATCGTACCACGTAATCCTTTAAAAGGCGTTTTGACTGAGTTATTTCAGCTCCACGCTTCCGTTCCCTCCAATCAAAATTCAATCAAGTAAAGCCTTACTTAAAAAATGAATTATTTGATTTGTGACGAACAAGTAATTATTTAGTTATTTAGTTTATAGGAATAAAAGTAAAAATCCGAAGAATGGATTTTTCTTTGGTAACATAAGATTGAATTGTAGAAAGAATCATGCGGATCAATTTTTTTACCAATATTCCTGATTAGTAATTAGGAACCCCTATCAAACAAACAAAATAAAAGAGCTAATTATTTCTTCCGCAAAATTAGGCAAGGGGAATAAAATGAATTTCATGCTCCCTTCTTACATTACATGTGTATATATAATTCAACTATAGCAAATATCGGCTATAGAGTCTTGCATCTTTCTACATCTCTAGAGGATCTCTAGTTTTACTAAGAATCCCTCTTGTTGGATCGGATTATAACGAACTTTTTTGGAATTTGTAAGAAAATCTTTATTAAATTTTAATAAATCCAAATTATAAGCCAAGATAATAAAAAAAATAATACAAAAGTGTATTATGATACATATATTTCATGTCGAAAGATGAGTAAGTCCATTTATTTAATTCGACATTCCTTTTCTATATATATATACTCACGTAGATATTACTTAGTATAATTATATATGAATTATAATAATTATAACATACCTTTTATAACAATCAATAACAGGTAAAAATATTAATATAACAATTAATATAACAATAAATAACAGGTACAAATATTAAGTCGAGGTATCCATTCTATGACAACTCTCACCAACTTACCCTCTATTTTTGTGCCTTTAGTGGGCCTAGTATTTCCGGCAATTGCAATGGCTTCTTTATCTCTTCATGTTCAAAAAAACAAGATTTTTTAAATACGATGGTGCCAAATCTCGTCTAGTTTTTTTTTTTCAAAACTTATTGACGATAACACAGCTATCTATTTAGTAGACTAGAGTCTAACATGTGGCTTACTCCGAACATAAGCGATTATACATGCGTAAACATGATATCTGAGTAAATGAATTATAAGTATTTGAAAATGGAAAATATATAATAGATCGGGATGGATGGCGACGAATGTTTGAGATGTAAAGTCAATATATCTATATGTATGTAGGTGTCTATAGGGAATCATATAAAGGTGATGTTATTAAGATCTAAGCAATTCGATGAATTACTCCTAAACTAAAGGTTCACATCAAAATAGTGCTAGTTAATTAGAGTTATTTCGGAAACAAAAAAAGTAAAATGGATTTTTGTTATTCTATCAATTCCAATAAAATGCAACGAGATCTAGTATGAGTTGGCGATCAGAACGTATATGGATAGAATTTATAAGAGGATCTCGAAAAATCAGCAATTTCTGCTGGGCCTTTATCCTTTTTTTAGGTTCATTAGGCTTTTTAGTGGTTGGAACTTCCAGTTATCTTGGTAGGGATTTGATATCTTTATTTCCGTCTCAGCAAATAATTTTTTTTCCACAGGGGATCGTGATGTCTTTCTATGGGATCGCAGGTCTCTTTATTAGCTCCTATTTGTGGTGCACAATTTTGTGGAATGTAGGTAGCGGTTATGATCGATTCGATAGAAAAGAAGGAATAGTGTGTATTTTTCGTTGGGGGTTTCCTGGAAAAAATCGTCGAATCTTACTACGATTCCTTATGAAAGACATTCAGTCCATCAGAATAGAAGTTAAAGAGGGTATTTATGCACGTCGTGTCCTTTATATGGAAATCAGAGGCCAAGGGGCCATTCCCTTGACTCGTACCGATAAGAATCTGACCCCACGCGAAATTGAGCAAAAGGCTGCCGAATTGTCCTATTTCTTGCGTGTACCAATTGAATGAAGTATTTTGAAAAATGAAGTTCAGAATGAATGCTTTCTTAGTTCGTAGCAAGAGGGATAAAACTGAAATGAAAGAATACCCTTTTTTCTAGACCATAGTAATAGTATAACTTAACTGGAATTTCTTCAGAATGAAGTGAGTTCATTAAAAAATCAAAGACGAAAAAATGGCAAAAAAGAAAGCATTCATTCCCCTTCTATATCTTGCATCTATAGTATTTTTGCCCTGGTGGATCTCTCTTTCATTTAATAAAAGCCTAGAATCTTGGGTTACGAATTGGTGGAATACTGGGCAATCCGAAATTTTTTTGAATGATATTCAAGAAAAGAGTATTCTAAAAAAAGTTATAGAATTAGAGAAACTCTTTCTCTTGGACGAAATACTAAAGGAATACCCAGAAACACATCTACAAAAGCTTCGTATCGGAATCTACAAAGAAACGATCCAATTGATCAAGATGCACAATGAGGATCGTATGAATACGATTTTGCACTTCTCAACAAATATAATCTGTTTCGTTATTCTAAGTGGTTATTCTATTCTTGGTAATGAAGAACTTTTTATTCTTAACTCTTGGGTTCAAGAGTTCCTATATAACTTAAGCGACACAATAAAAGCTTTTTCTATTCTTTTATTAACTGATTTATGTATAGGATTCCATTCGCCCCATGGTTGGGAACTAATGATCGGTTCTGTCTACAAAGATTTTGGATTTTCTCATAACGATCAAATTATATCCGGTCTTGTTTCCACTTTTCCAGTCATTCTTGACACAATTTTCAAATATTGGATCTTCCGTTATTTAAATCGTGTATCTCCCTCACTTGTAGTGATTTATCATTCAATGAATGACTGAAAAATATAATGTTTGTAACCTTGTACATAAGTCAAACATTCAAAATTGTACTTATCCCTTCTACCCATCCAGAAGGATGTCTCCTATATTCGAGTAATATTATTTCAGTAAATAGCAGAATCATGGATAGGGAACTATACTAGGGACCTACCTAATTTTATTGTAGAAATTTGGGGGCTCAATGATTGGACCATGCAAACTAGAAATACCTTTTGTTCCTCGATAAAGGAAGAGATTACTCGATCTATTTCCGTATCACTCATGATATATATAATAACTTGGGCA